AGCCAATGATGAAGAGGCTAAAACAGTTATTCAAAGAAATTGATTTCTTTTCTTCATCTATACCCTATTATGTACCTGAAGTCTTTCAACATAGTAATCTAGGTCAAGGTATGCGTAGTTTAGTGAATGAAAATTACGATAAGATAGTGGTAGAAGCATTAACTTTTTATAAAGGTGAATATGGAAGAGTGGTCATACTAGCTAGTTTAGGTGTATGTTGTACGGTTTGGTCTCTCTATGTACCTGGCGTAGCTGGTCTAACACCTCCATTGGATAATTTTCCAAGGTTTGAGTCATATCAACAATTCTTTAATCCAGAGACAACAAAAGATTTGTTTGATAAGGTAACTTTCATTCAGCGAACTGATATCTCTGAAGATGTGATCAAGACCTTCGAGAACGAGATTCCATTCAAAGATATGAATATACCAGCAACTGGAGACAAAAAAATAGCTATTGGTTTAGCTTTGATGATTGTTGTCTTTATGGCGTTGGGAGTAGCACCAGTGAAAGAGCAAATAAGAATATGAAAATGACAATACTACATAGCTAAATGACTATACTACATAGTAAAATGACTATACTACATCACAATCAGTTAGGTTATCGTAACAATCAGTTAGGTTCTCGTCATTATTCAAAAGTCAAAGATTCTCAACCATTTCTTTTTGAATTGCTAGATACTGTCTCTATATTGCATCTTATCCATCAGCCCATCGTTTTCCATGGAATCTCTGATAAGGAGTGTGAAGATATGTTAGAAGATATTCTGTTAGGTAGATACCAGTTTTCTCCAATTCTTGTCCAACACATGGGCTATGAAGAACACGAATCTTTTGCTCAGCGAGATACTGTTGTGACTTCAGCTTACTTAGGGCTCTTACGCTATTACCCTAAGAAAAAAGAAGGTTATCTCACATTTAGTAGACCATCTACTGAGAAGGATGTCTTGTTCATTCATGCTTTGGAAGAAGTTTTATTCTTAGATAAAAGTGCTTGGGGATATACTAGTCTAGATAGTCTACTTCCAGAGTATTTTTCGGAAATCAAGAATGGAATGAAGGGTGTGAATCGAATCTATCGTCTTGAAATTGATTATCCACCTGAGATTGGTCACTTTCTCGAGAAGATCTATCTACTACCTAAGACGCTTATATATCAATATATTACCTCATTTTGGAATCTTTCTTACATTGATGAGAATGGGATGTGTCCTGAAAGCTTGAAAGGAACTTATACTGTTTCTGATATCAGAAGGATAGTCATGAATCTTATCTTAACGGATATCTTCGATGATGAGTTTAGAAAAGTCTATCCAGGTGTAGTCTTTACGAGATTCGTCTCTCAAGTTATTATTGGTACTAAGGAGAGTGATGAAGTTCTCTTCAATGAGGAAAAAGGATATGCATTACTCAAATCACTTGGACTGACTGGTCAGATTCTTTCTATAGCTAAAGGTGATATTCCTATACCTATTTATGGTAATAAGTTACTCTATATTGACAACAGACTATAGGCAAAGAGGAAGAGAGTGAATAGATCTTTCTTTCTGCCTACAAAAGAAGTTCGCTAGGAACTATAATCTTTTGAGCTGGAATTTCAACATCAAGCGCATGCACTGACCCCTTCTACACCTATTCTATCGCAACTATCAATCACTTTTGCAGGTTCTGACCACACGATAAGAAGACATCACCTAGAGACTTATTCGTTTCCTTTATGGTATAGGGGCATTCACGAAAAAGCATTCCAACTGTTCATTCTATATGTAAACAAATGCAATCCAAAACCACTCACCCCGCATGGATTGCCAATTCTTATTAATCATAGCAGTCATCACCTGCTTCGGCCCTTTCCCTTTCTCGGATATCCTAAGATCTCGCCTTTCTAGCCTGCCTTGTGTTGCGGCTCTAAGCCTTTTCGATGCTTTCACCCGCACTAGTATATGGTGATATCAAACTCGAAAGCCCGAACACAAGCATACCTTATTATTATGAAAAGGGGAAAGGGGCTAAAACCAAAGCTAAGGAGCTGACAACTGCGAGACTAGGTTCAAGGAAAGACTTGGTATCTAATCCGTGCCTTCGTTCCGGCTATAGTCCATTAGCGGGGAATACAAGCATGGCGAGAAAAGGAAGATGACTCTTCCCAACTCAAGTCAAGCGTGAGGAAGGAGGGGAAGAACAACTAGAGAAAGGCTAAGTGAGGGCCATTCTCGCGAGTAGGAACATGACAAACCTTTAGCAGTAAGCAGCAGAACTCCCCTTATTTTGGGAAAGCTTTAGCATTCGATAGCAGGGCTAAACTAGAAGAGAGGATGCTTCCCACCCTTATACTTTTACGGAGGTTTCGTCTTGTCAGTCTGGTTTATCCTCTCAGTTTTCTTGGTTTTCTTATCCGTCTCTGTTTTCAGATCTGTCTCTGTTTTCTGAGCAGTCTCTGTTTTCAGATCAGTCTCTGTTTTCAGATCAGTCTTGGTTGTTGGCTTAGTGAATTTCTTCATCTCATCTTTCAGAGTATCAATCTTACTTTTCATCTCGGAGATCTCTCTATCCTTCTCTGAAATGACTTTGCTCATCTCTCTTTCCCTTTCACTAAGAATCTCACTCTTAGTCTGAAGGTGATTCATTTCATTCCTGAGAAAGAATAAGATTCTATCTCCCAAAATAGGACTAACGTTTGACAGATCTCTGATATGAGTAGGTTCGGTATCAATCCATATGTTTTGGCTATTATATACTGGTAACCTTTTTGAATCAATGTTAATACCAAGTTTGTATAAACTTTCTTTCTTATGGATTTCCAGTTCTTTTAAATCAATTTTAAAGCTGGAAGTAACCTTAACATATTGTTTCCGAGATGGGTCATCGTACTGTGACTGAAACCAATCCAGTGTCACAAAGCTTTTAGCAGCACCTTTGTGCTTGAGAACGATCTTTCCATCAGCGTCTTCCTCTATGTATCCATAAGATTTAGGGGCTAAAAAGTAGCCTTTGATGATTTTAGCTTCTAGCTTTAACTTACCTAAGACCGAAGATGAAATATCTTCATCAGGGAGCGGTTGTCCTAGCACTACAGAGTCAGTGTCAGTGTAGTAACAGTCCTTCCTTGAGATGTAAGGGTACATATAGATCCTAGCACAGGCAGTGATAGCAGCAGCAAGTTGTATAGCACCGTTCTTTGGTGGGTTCCATGATTCGGGGGTATTCCCGGTATTGACATGGTAGCTAACTATGTATTGCTTCTCAGCAAGCATTGAACCATTGATAAAGAAATCTTTTTTTAACAATTCTCTGTAGCGATCATGATCACAGATCTCGGATGTAGTGCTTTTAGGGTTAATACCAAATCTCCCGTATAGTGAATTCATAAGGATCTTGTACACATAGGATAAAGCTTCATTTCCATCTTTCTTAGCTTCTATCCTCTTTTCAGATAGTGTGTTAACATTCAATAGCCAAACATATTCCGGCCGGCCCTCGTAGTGTGGAGGGAGGATGAAGGAAGAACACCTTACTTCTTTCAAAAGACGGAAACAGAGTCATTTTTTCCCACTAGCCTAACTAATGATTTTACCTCGCTTTGTTGTATTGTATAGACAAGCCTGACTTTATAGATAGGAATTCAGAAAAGAGTTCTAACTTACCTTCCTGACTGTGCTTCCTGCTTTTGGACCTATTTTCTATTATAGTGGTAAGACTGTAGTCTACTGCAACAGGAGAAAGGAAAGCCGATATTCATGATAAGACCCTCTTTACGCTCTCTCTTTCTGCTCGCTCCTGTCAACGAATGAATTTACTACTTGTGTCACTGACATTCCATTAGCATGGTGGACTATAGACCGGCTTTCACGTTCACTCTATAGGAAGGGGACTTAGATTAATCGATTCAATGGGCGAACTGCTTTCCTTTAAAGGTAGCAAGTGATTGAAATGACAAGCTTGTAACTGATATGAAATCGGAAGACAGTAAGTTGGACGAGGAGCTCATGTACCACAGAGTGGGCAAATGCTCCCTTCTTTCAAGAGACTGTTTCTGTTCTTGTTTCTTTAGTCTCTTTACCTGCGAGCATGAATTCCTGAACCCAATACTAGGAAAGAGCTTCATACCCTATAGAACTGACAGATCGGCTAGCGAAGATGGCTCAGTCTCAGTAGATCCCTCACTCCTCACCGGCTTACGGAAAGAGAGCCCTAAGGGAGAGAGTTTCGGTACTTCAGGCATTAAAGTCTTCGATTTCAGTCATTGAAGGTTTTGAGACCTAATTTTTGCTTGATAGCCCACTGCCTTTGCTTTCCTTATGAAATGGTAGAAAGTAAAGTTCCATTATTGGACTAAGAAAGAGATTATTACCTTAAGGCCTTTCATTAGAGTAAGAGGTGCCTAGCGCTCTTTGCAAAAACCGCTGTTGGAGATAGGAATGAAGCCTATTTCCCTTACAAGAAGATCAATAGGATTGGAAGAGAAAGATGTCGATTCAGAAGGCTACTTAATTCTTTCGAGTAAGCAAGCGCATTAAAGCCCCTTTTCAACTACCTCAAGTAGGGTGATGATAGCCGAGACCCATGGTAATCGTCTTTTTTAGCTTAAATAGAGGCATTGTAGAATAAATCTCGATAAGAGGTCTATCATGCTTATTCGGAAAACGTAAGGAAAGTCTTCAAAACCTTCCTCATTGCAGGAACCAGAGCAACCACTGGTAAGTATCCATTGAAATCTCTCTTTTAGTGCCCGGTTTCCTTTAATTCCAGCAAACCCTCGTAGCTTCATTAGGCGACTCCGGTGATAGACTAAGAGAGTCGGCTAGGTAGTACACAATGAGGATTCCCCGCCTGAAAAAAAATAGGAAAGCTCCTTTCCTTAAGGGCCTTTCATCAGAGTCCCTTCTTTTACCGGGTATTTATTCTACATCCATTTCAGGTCACACATGGCTAAGCTCCTGGGACAGGGAGAGGTAAAAAGGCATAGCATAGCTTTCAGGGAAACTCCTTCAGATGTATTGGAAATGGAAATACAGATCAAATACCTTCTGAGGCGGTGTTCCCTACATACAGTCATACAGTACGGAGGGGAAGAGAAGAAGGGCTGGGCTAGGCACATAAGGTGGGGTTAATTGTCTTACAGGCAAGCTCTCGGGCTTCTAGTACCGATTTATAAGCCACTGCTTACTTCGACGTTTTTCCATTTCCCATAGAATCTCCCTCCAAATGGCACTTGTTCATGCGTCTGTCGCCGTAGCAGCTAAAATAACGGAGGAAGGGAGGAGGGGGAAAAGTGGGTATGTGGCTTTCCCCTTAGGAAGGTTTCTTTACATCTAGTGAATGATCTAGTGAATGAAGGTCGCATATGCGCTGCAAGAATCGTCTGTTATAGAATTCGCTGCTATTGAACTAAACGAAGGGGAGATAAATAGCATATTAAAAGGGCAAGCAAGACGCCGCAGATAAGAGAAGACAGGAAAGATCAGAAGCAAGAAATGCCCTGGTTTCAGGAATAATTTGATGTGCACAGAGGACTCATCTTTCAACAGCATGTCCGAAAGGACGTTCATTCAACGGCATTAGCGGTCTAGGCTCTTCGGAAGCAGAGCATAGGATAGGCTGCTGGTAAGACCAATAGGCTATTAGATGGGATAGGGAGGCAAAACCGGTAATCCTTTGTCCAAGATCCTCTCGGACTGTTGAATAAAGGCAGGGAAAAAGCTTTCACCAGGTCCAGGAATCGGTATTAGCTCTGTTTTCGCTGTTCTAGAGTCGGTAGTTTTAATTGCTCGTGTTGAATCAGCCGGGAGATTCGGATGAAAGGTTCTCGAAATGGAAGCTCTGTACCAAGGGTAGAGGAGAAGAGAAGCAAGCCACCTTCCCAAGCTAATCAAATCATCTCTGTCAACAATTGGTTTACATTCATTCCCCGCTTTGATGGTAACAGTGTCAATGAACATAGCCTTGCAGCACAAGGTACGAGAATCACTGTGATCAAGTGCAGGGCAGCAGAGTCAATACTACTTTCTTTTTTCTTCCAATTACTGCAGCGGTTGCGGCTAAACCATTCATCCTTCATCCACCGATCACCAAATCGGCTTAGCCGAGACCAAATCCACTTTCTTTTAGAGTGATTAGCTACGTCATGCCTTGCAGCTCAGCCCCTAGCCCTTTCTCTGATTCCCCTTGCCGACTCTGAACTAACTCATGCTTGAATGTGAACATCCGATAGAAAGCAGCATTCTACTAATTGTATTACCTTCTTCCTCTTCAAGTATCCTTTCTTCTTCTTCTGGTTGATTGAATCGATCGGGGTACCCACTCGGGCACTTGAACTTGCTGGTTGAATAGATCCGTATGCTTTACTCGAGGGTACGTCTCCCTCAGGTCGACGGGGCACGCTCTCATCCCTAAAAGAGGACAGCCCGAAACTCAAAAAACAGCAAAATACGCTACTCACAATTGCTTAAGTGACAAACTTTGAATGACCAGCATCTGTGAGGGCTCATGGACAAACATGGAAGGGTGCTAATTGAAAGTGCAAAGAGAAGAAAGTTTGGATTTACCAGGCTCAGTTTCTTCATGCTAAGACCACTTTGTGTACCGCGTCTTCTATCGCTATCTACAGTGATTCTCCGCGGGTTGTTCTTTTAGCCCTGTGCCTTTTTCTCTAAGGCTTAAAGTGAATCAGTCATAGCTTGTTGCCAAACCCAGCATGACAGAAAGACCGATTGGCTTGAATCTCTCTTTTGAGGGAGCGGAGGTGAGAAGTGTTGGGAATTTCCAAAGGGATCAAGGAAGGTTATTGTACCCAAGTTGCGAATAGGCTAATTCCTTCTATCAACAATGCCTTGGAATGAAAAAGTTCTTGGTTGCTGTCAGCATCTCTCTGCAAATGCATCCCATTGAGACTTCTCCCCCTGGGCAGGATCTTCCAACCTTTCCTTTCACAGATTCGTCTTCCTTTACTGTAAAGTGAGGAACTTATTGACACGAATGAACTAGATCAGTTGCTTCTCCCTCACAGCGCATTCTATATGAACTTCCGGAGAAAGATTGACTCATTTCTTTTATGGCCTTAGCACTAGACTGATGATAAGACAGTCAGGTCAACCCTGTCAGTTTACGAATTGGATGTGGAAGAGAAAGAAGATGATAAGCCTAAAGCAGATGAACCAAAAGGGAGTAGTGGAAGCTAAGCGAACCAAGGTATGGAGCTAAACAACAGGCGTAGGCCAAAGCGTTAAAGCGTTACGGTAGTCCCCGGCATCCATACTGGGTAAGGGAAACAAAGCAAAACTGTTTCAAGCACCTTTTCTCTCTGCTGTTGAGATAAGCCATATCTTTCAATTTCTCCGATCGAAGCAAAGAGGCTGGCTCTAACGCTCTCATCCCCAATCCCCCGATCCATGACAGAAGAGAGAGAGCACAGATCCCTCCTTGCCGAGGAGCTCTTGTTAGTCCTTGTTTCAGGAATTGAATCAATAGTTGATCAAAGTTTTTTAGAAATCCTATCAAATTTGTAGCGTCGATACTTACTTCAATGAGTTTTAATCTCAATTGGTCCTCGGGAAAGTGGTCAATCGGCTTCGTTGAATCGCTTCTTGAAATAGAGATTATGTTTAGCTCATCGGGCTATAATATGTATATCGATATGTCACCCCGTCCTGCCCTTGTCTTTTTGTTCAACTGGTAAAGGTCATTGCCTGTCTCAAAGGGTCGGATCCGCATTAGTCTAAGGTGCTTGCTCCTTTGAGTTTGGGTTCAATTGGATGAATCTGTCAAGTCAAGGTCAACGTACGTAGCAGCAAGGATGGTGCATCGCCTCTTTCTCGTTCTCGCTCGGGAGCCAAAACGAACACGCCTGCTACCTACTGTACTGGACCTTCGACCAGGCATTCTACCTTTGTCGAATCGGAACCAATACCACTGCATTGCGCTCGAACAGTTGAGCGGCCGCCGGCCCTTCCGTGCACAGATATAGATTCATTCTTCGTACCTGGTCCAGCCTCACAACCCTTCGCGGGTTGGTAAGAAGTCAGTCTTGTTTGGTAAGACGGAATTTGACAAAGAAAAGAGAGTGCTCGCCCCGGCCAACAAAGACCGTAATTACCTAGATAACTGCTCCTCCCCTTCTCCGTCTTTAAGGCTTTAAGGCGAACCGTTTGGCGGCTGGAAATAAAGACGACCTCACCTTCTCGTAGATGGTGTCAGTGAGAGCCATTTTAGTACCCCCCGTTGACCTTTTTTTGTAGAGAGAATCTTCAATGAGTGGAAACAAGCAACCTTACTAAGCTAAGAAAGGTGCTTGTTGAGTAAGGCCGGCTTTCTTCGAAAGCTTGAGCGCTTCTTTCTCATATCGATCATTCAATATCCTTGACTTTTCAATAAGGGGCGCGTTAGCTAGGCCGTTTTCTTGCAGGAGTGCTAGCGCGCGCCCTTACGTTTTCTTTGCTTGCTCTGCAGTACGAGCCTCATACAAAGCCGCGCCCCTTTAATATGATGAAGAGGGGCCCCGCCCTCTTTGATTTTCCGCACCAATCCTTATTTACTACTACATATTTTTTGGGGTGTATAGCTCAGTTGGTAGAGCATTGGGCTTTTAACCTAATGGTCGCAGGTTCAAGTCCTGCTATACCCAAACCTAACTTGCACTATACTATGAGTAAGGATGCGTAGTAGCGCAAAGAGCACTCTTTGGCCTTTAGATTAGAGGCGCTTCGCCGTCTTTGATTGGATGGAAACAGATATATAAAGTGTGCAGTGAAGGATCTTTCTATTCTAGGTAGCCAGCCAAAGCGCTTACCTTTCATCAAAGGGGCCGTAATCAGCCTCAAGATTTGAGATTCCGTAAGTAACTCAGTGAGTGCCTTTCTAAGAAAGAAGGGCTTGGAAGAATAAAATGAAATACGAACAACCGCGCTGGTTGTAATAGATCGACTTTCATGCTAGTTCTTGCTCCAGCATGAAAGTTCCATTTCAGGGAAGGCCCGGAAAGCCCTCACTCCCCTTTTTGAAAAAAGAAGCCCCGCCCAACAAGGGCCCCTCTCTGATAAGGAAGAAAACGAAAGAATATCAATTTTATGACAAATCCGGTCCGATGGCTGTTCTCCACTAACCACAAGGATATAGGGACTCTATATTTCATCTTTGGTGCCATTGCTGGAGTGATGGGCACATGCTTCTCAGTACTGATTCGTATGGAATTAGCACGACCCGGCGATCAAATTCTTGGTGGGAATCATCAACTTTATAATGTTTTAATAACGGCTCACGCTTTTTTAATGATCTTTTTTATGGTTATGCCGGCGATGATAGGTGGATCTGGTAATTGGTCTGTTCCGATTCTGATAGGTGCGCCTGACATGGCATTTCCACGATTAAATAATATTTCATTCTGGTTGTTGCCACCAAGTCTCTTGCTCCTATTAAGCCCAGCCTTAGTAGAAGTGGGTAGTGGCACTGGGTGGACGGTCTATCCGCCCTTAAGTGGTATTACCAGCCATTCTGGAGGAGCAGTTGATTCAGCAATTTCTAGTCCTCATCTATCTGGTATTTCATCCATTTTAGGTTCTATCAATTTTATAACAACTATCTCCAACATGCGTGGACCTGGAATGACTATGCATAGATCACCCCTATTTGTGTGGTCCGTTCTAGTGACAGCATTCCCACTTTTATTATCACTTCCGGTACTGGCAGGGGCAATTACCATGTTATTAACCGATCGAAACTTTAATACAACCTTTTCTGATCCCGCTGGAGGGGGAGACCCCATATTATACCAGCATCTCTTTCGGTTCTTCGGTCATCCAGAGGTGTATATTCCCATTCTGCCTGGATCCGGTATCATAAGTCATATCGTTTCTACTTTTTCGGGAAAACCGGTCTTCGGGTATCTAGGCATGGTTTATGCCATGATCAGTATAGGTGTTCCTGGATCTCTTGTTTGGGCTCATCATATGTTTACTGTGGGCTTAGACGTTGATACCCGTGCCTACTTCACCGCAGCTACCATG